GAGAATATCCTCCGGTGCCGAGGGAATTGCCCGCATAGAGATTCAAAAAAGAATCGATTTGATCCAGGTCATAATCTTTATGGGATTCCCGAAGTTATTAATCGAAAGTAGACCCCGAGGAATCGAAGAATTACAGATGAATCTACAAAAAGAATTTCATTATGTGAACCGAAAACTTAACATTGCTATCACAAGAATTGCAAAACCTTATGGAAATCCTAATATTCTTGCAGAATTTATAGCCGGACAATTAAAGAATAGAGTTTCATTTCGAAAAGCAATGAAAAAGGCTATTGAATTGACTGAACAAGCAGATACAAAAGGAATTCAAGTACAAATTGCAGGGCGTATCGACGGAAAAGAAATTGCACGTGTCGAATGGATCAGAGAAGGTAGGGTTCCCCTACAAACCATTCGCGCTAAAATTGATTATTGTTCCTATACAGTTCGGACTATCTATGGGGTATTAGGCATCAAAATTTGGATTTTTATAGACAAGGAAGAGGAATAACAAAACTTTCATTGTTTTTCCGTCGATAGAACAAAAAAGGGGAAATCCTTTTCTGGCCAATCAAAAAAATTCCGACTTCTTTAATTCTATAGGGTTGAATAAAAATTAGATTGACCTTTAGTTTTGATATAATTGCTATGCTTAGTGTGTGACTCGTTGGTTTGTTTTAGGGGGTTGGGATTAAAAAAAGACCGGCCCAGTAGTATGAAAACCAACCCATCGCTTCATATTATCTGGATCTAAAGAACCTGTCAAGATATGCCAAATTGGTCATATCTTTGTAGCAACTGAAATTTTTTTTACAATTAAACTTTAATGAATTCTAAGTTTAAAACAAAATTACAGAACAAGAGTGTGGATAAATGGAAGGGTGATAGAAAGAAATAAAAAAATATCAATGATATAGAATTCCAATATGTAAGGTCTATGAGTCCTCTCATAAAAAACAGTGTAATAAAGCATCAATACTAATTGATTCATCCATAATGAAATATTAAATGAATTCTTCTTATAGAAGAAAAAACTCAAGAGCTTCGAGTCAATAAAGACTAAGAAGATTGACTCAAGTATAAATTGGATTAGAAGCTTCGTTGTAGAATTCTGACCTAACCATTTAGTACGAAGTGGTGGGGACGAAGGAACCTGTGAATGCAAAAGATTTTATTGAACAAATGAATCTTAATGATTCACTCGTTGGGATGGCGAAATGAACCGGAAATAAATTCATCTATTCGGAGAAATGACGAACAAGTGCTAGGACTGAAATAGAGATTGCAAGAGTCAATATTCGCCCGCGATAATTTTTTTTTGAATTTGAATTGGTAAACCTGGATAAAGGACAAAAGAAAATAAAGATTTAATAGGACGTTCCAAAAAAACGATTTTTTTATCAATTTTTTTATAAAAATGTTCTAATGTCTATTCAAATTAATTGCAATTCCATTTTGAATCGCGAGGAGCTGGATGAGAAGAAACTCTCACGTCCAGTTCTGTAGTAGAGATGGACTTCCGAAACAACCATCAATTATAACCCCAAAAGAACTAGATTCCGTAAACAACATAGAGGACGAATGAAGGGAATATCTTATCGAGGTAATCATATTTGTTTCGGTAAATATGCTCTTCAGGCACTTGAGCCTGCTTGGATCACATCTAGACAAATCGAAGCGGGTCGACGAGCAATGACACGAAATGCACGCCGTGGTGGAAAAATTTGGGTCCGTATATTTCCAGACAAACCAGTTACAATAAGACCCGCCGAAACACGTATGGGTTCGGGGAAAGGATCCCCTGAATATTGGGTAGCTGTTGTTAAAACGGGGCGAATACTATATGAAATGGGCGGAGTAACTGAAAATATAGCTAGAAGGGCTATTTTAATAGCAGCATCCAAAATGCCTATACGAACTCAATTTATTATTTCGGGATAAAAATGTAGAACCAACACAAATGAGTCTTGGGAATGAAAGAAAACCGAAGGTTTCTTTTTTTTGACAAACAATATTTCTTTTATTTTCTTCATCCTTTGCATTGGAAGAATAGACTCAAAAATTCATATGATTCAACCTCAGACCCATTTAAATGTAGCGGATAACAGCGGGGCTCGAAAATTGATGTGTATTCGAATCATAGGAGCTAGTAATCGCCGATATGCTCATATTGGTGACGTTATTGTTGCTGTGATCAAAGAAGCAGTACCAAATATGCCCCTAGAAAAATCAGAAGTAGTAAGAGCTGTAATTGTTCGTACCTGTAAAGAACTTAAACGTGACAGCGGTATGATAATACGATATGATGACAATGCTGCAGTTGTGATTGATCAAGAAGGAAATCCAAAGGGAACTCGAATTTTTGGTGCAATCCCCCGCGAATTGAGACAATTCAATTTTACTAAAATAGTTTCATTAGCTCCCGAGGTATTATAAAATAAAATGGGATCCTGATATCTTTGGGATATTTGAAAAGAAATAGATTAAATAGATTAAGAACTAGATTAATTTGTAGATTATATCTCACGCATATACCTTGAAAAATTCATATTCATAAACCAATAAAAAAACATGTTAATTAGATCCAATTTTGAGGCACCAAAAATTTTACTTCATCATGGGTAGAGACACTATTGCTGAGATAATAACCTCTATACGAAATGCGGATATGGATAGAAAAAGAGTTGTTCGCATAGCATCTACTAATATTACCGAAAATATTGTTAAAATACTTTTCCGAGAAGGTTTTCTCGAAAACGTCAGAAAACATCGAGAAAAAAACAAAAATTTTTTGGTTTTAACCCTGCGACATAATAGAAGGAATAGGAAAAGACCCCATACCTGTAGAAATTTTTTAAATTTAAAACGGATCAGCCGACCCGGTCTACGAATCTATTCTAACTCTCAACGAATTCCTAGAATTTTAGGTGGAATGGGGATTGTAATTCTTTCTACTTCTCGAGGTATAATGACAGACCGGGAGGCTCGACTAGAAAGAATCGGCGGCGAAATTTTATGTTATATATGGTAATCCTTTTAATATCCAAATGGGATCCGAAACCTCTTCCTATTTGTAAAAAAAAAAAGAAAGGGGTGAGTTGTCTAATATCGTTTCTCCTACATTAGTTGGTACTTCAAGGGGGCTTTACCTGAAATGAAAGAACAAAAATGGATTCATGAGGGTTTAATTACCGAATCGCTTCCCAATGGCATGTTCCGGGTTCGGTTAGATAATGAAGATCTGATTATAGGTTATGTTTCAGGAAAGATCCGACGTAGTTTTATACGGATACTGCCAGGAGATAAAGTCACAATTGAAGTAAGTCGTTATGATTCAACTAAAGGACGTATAATTTATCGACTCCGAAACAAGGATTCGAAAGATTAGGTGGTTTTTATTCAATACGATTCGAGATTAAAAATTGCAAGAAACTTATTTTCTACCAAGAAGTAGATTCAGAATTAAGATAAGGAATGACAAATATGAAAATAAGAGCTTCCGTCCGTAAAATTTGTGAAAAATGTCGACTAATCCGCAGACGGGGGCGCATTAGAGTAATTTGCTCTAACCCGAGACATAAACAAAGACAAGGATAATCAGACTCACCAAAGGACTAAACGTACAAATAAAGAATCTGTTTTGACATCAAATGGATATATTCCATATATTTCTGACTCATATTTATGAGATGCTACAATATGGCAAAAGCTATACCGAGAATTGGTTCACGTAGAAATGTACGTATTGGTTCACGTAAAAGTGCACGTAGAATACCAAAGGGAGTTATTCATGTTCAAGCAAGTTTCAATAATACTATTGTCACGGTTACAGATGTACGGGGTCGGGTCGTTTCCTGGTCCTCGTCCGGTACTTGTGGGTTCAAGGGGACGAGAAGGGGAACGCCCTTTGCCGCTCAAACTGCAGCGGCAAATGCTATTCGTACAGTAGTCGATCAAGGTATGCAACGAGCCGAAGTCATGATAAAAGGTCCCGGTCTCGGAAGAGACGCTGCATTACGAGCTATTCGTAGAAGTGGTATACTATTAACTTTTGTGCGGGATGTAACCCCCATGCCACATAATGGCTGTAGACCTCCAAAAAAAAGACGTGTGTAGAAATGAAGAGTGAAGAAATTTCAAGAGAAACAAGAGAAATAAATAATTCAATCAAATAAAATATTATTACTATGGCTCGAGAGAAAGTAACAGTATCTACTCGGACGCTGCAGTGGAAGTGTGTTGAATCAAGAACAGAAAGTAAACGTCTTTATTACGGGCGCTTTATTCTGTCTCCACTTATGAAAGGACAGGCCGACACAATAGGCATTGCGATGAGAAGAGCTTTGCTTGGAGAAATAGAAGGAACATGTATCACACGCGTAAAATCTGAGAATGTCCCGCATGAATATTCGACTATAACGGGTATTCAAGAATCGGTCCACGAAATTATAATGAATTTGAAAGAAATTGTATTGAGAAGTAATCTATATGGAACTTGTAGCGCGTCGATTTGCGCCAGGGGACCTGGATATGTAACTGCTCAAGATATGATCTTACCGCCTTATGTGGAAATCGTCGACAATACACAACATATAGCTAGCTTAGCAGAACCCATTAATTTGTGTATTGGATTAGAAATCGAGAGAAATCGCGGATATCTTATCAAAATGCCACATACCTTTCAAGATGGAAGTTATCCTATAGATGCTGTATTCATGCCTGTTCGAAACGTGAATCATAGTATTCATTCCTATGAAAATGGAAATGAAAAACAAGAGATACTATTTCTCGAAATATGGACAAATGGGAGTTTAACTCCGAAAGAAGCACTTCATGAAGCCTCCCGTAATTTGATTGATTTGTTTATTCCCTTTTTATATAAGGAAGAAAAAAACTTACCTTTAGAGGACAATCAATACACGCTTCCTTTATCCCCTTTTACTTTTCACGAGAAATTGGATTTGGATAAAGTACGAAAAAACAAAAATAAAATAGCATTG